TTTATAAAATTAATAAAATTTTTTATAAATTCACAATTTATACTTGTATTTATTATAAAATAAAAAACTAAGTCGAAGTGTATTATATGAATAAAAATTTTTTATAATTCTTCTAATTTTGTTATTAATTTCTACTATAATTATTATTATAAATTTTGTACTCAAAGAACTTTATACTTTAAATAAAAATCAATTTAGAGCATTTGAATGTGGTTTTGATTCAATTAAATGATATTTGAATAGTACTAGGAATCACTTTTTTAAAATTGGGCTTATTTTTATTACTTTTGATTTAGAACTTATATACTTGATATTCTTTATTTTTAATACTATTAGTATAAAGATAATCTGACTAATTTTAAATTTTATTTTTTTTACTTTGTTTTTTGAATATTATATGGGCACATTGTCTTGAAATTATTAATATAGAATAAGTAAATAAATTGTGATTATATTTAGATTTATTTCTTAGAATAATGAATTTTTAATTCATCAGTTTAATCTAAAATATATTTATTATTAACAATAATATTTACCATGTCTTTTAAAGAAATTATAGAGGCTATAACTTTTTATTTTTGTATTTTTATTCTTGTTATATGGATAATTTTAAATTTAACCAAAAACATAAATTATAATAATTTATTTTTTGTAAATTTAATTCTAATATTAATTATATTGTTTATAAATTCATTAATACTATGAAAATTTTACCTTCTATATGAATTAGTTATACTTCCTATAACTATTCTTCTTTTAAGATGAGGGGTCAATCCTGCTCGTCTATCTGCAAACTTGTATCTTTTGATCTATATAGGCATATTTTCACTACCTTGCTTACTGCTAATTATTTTAAATTTGAAAATTTTTTTTATAAATATACAACATAGCATATTTATAATAAATTTTTTCTGTAAATTTATTATAATTCTAATATTTTTAGTGAAAATTCCTTTATTTTCTCTTCATTATTGATTGCCTAAAGCCCATACTGAGGCTTCTACTTCTGGATCCATTATCTTAGCCAGAGGCCTACTAAAAATAGGTGGTATAGGTTTATGAAAAATATTAAATTTTATACAATTTAATCTAATAAATTATTATATTATTCTTAGTTTATCTTTATTAAGATGCCTAGTTTCTACATTTCAAACTGACTTTAAGAAATTAATTGCCTTAATCTCAGTCTTTCACATATCTTTATCTGTTAGAATTCTATTTACTGCTAATTTTCATAGCTATCTAAGTTTTATATACTTAAATATAACTCATATTTTATCTAGGGGAATCCTTTTTTACTACAGGGGGTTTTTATATTCTTTAAATAAGACTCGTCTAATTTTTTTACTTCCAATAAATCTTAATTCAAAAATTTTTTTTTTGTTAATTATTATTATTTTAATAAATTTAGGTATTCCACCCTTTTTTACTTTTTTTGTAGAAATTTTAAATTTAAGTGTATTTTTTTATAAAAATTTTAATAACTTTATTATAATTATATTAATTTTAGTCATCGTTGCAGTTTTTAATCTTTTTATTTTAAATTCTATAAAAATAATAATATTAAAAACTCTCAAATTTAGTTTTTTTATTAGATTTTACTTTATTTTTATGGTGAGATTAAGGATGTGACATATGATTTAAATATATTAATATATCAAAAAATTAATAAAGTTCATCTTCCAATAAACTTACTATACTACGACTTGCTCAACTATAAAATTCAGGTGACGGGTAATTTGTACCAACTCAATATTTTTATTCAAATTATTTTTTTTTAAAAATTTTACTTTTTAGTTTTATTCAATTAAAAATTAATTTTAAATTTCTTATTTTAAAAATTAAACTTCAAGAAATTTATTTTTATCTTATAAAGACCTGAAATTAAAAAAAATTTTTATAAAAATTTAATTATTTTTATTCGGCTATACTAGAGTAAAATAAAATAAAATTAACGAGGATTATCGGTTACTCTCAAAATTCCCAAATAATTTAAGTTTTGCCAGCTAAATTAGGTTTTAAATTAAAATAAGTTCTTTAATAAGTTTAATTAGTATTAATTGGGTATCTAATCCAAGTTATTTACACTATTTATATTAGTTAAAAATTTTTTAAAATAATGATTATTTTACTAAAAATTTTAAAAAGGTCATAAATTTTAACATTAAATTAAAGATTTTATTACAAATTATAAAGTATTACCGAGGATTCTGGCACTATTATTAACCAAATTTTATAATATTAAATTAAATTAAATTGTTTAATTTTTTATTCTTAAATTTTTAAATGAATTTATTTTAAGAGCAAATAATATTTTTAAGCTTGAAATCTTAATTTTTAATTTAAATTATCAATTTAAATTGTTCTCTATTAAGATAAAGTGCTAAAACTTATAAAAAGGACTTCGAATCCTGTTAAATAAAGTTTTGTTTCTTCAATTTAATCCAAATAATTCTTATTGACCTCTATTTATAAGTGTAATTTTATTTTTTTGTTTTTTAAGTGTTATTAACTACTTTTGTTTTTTAAGTGTTATTAACCTCTTAATATCTTTTATTTTTATACTAATTTTAATATTAATATGATTCATAAATTTATATTATGAAGCTAAATTTTTAGGTAGTATTAATTTACTAATACAAATAACCTTAAAAATAGGGATAATTTTTTTTATTATAAGAGAGATTATATTTTTTTTTTCTTTTTTTTGGAGTTATTTTCATTTTATATTTTTACATAGGGGGGAATTTGGGGGTTTATGACCTCCAATTAATATTGTAAAAGTAAATTATCTGAGAGTTCCACTACTGAATACTATGCTACTACTTAGCAGGGGGCTAAGGATTACTGTAGGACATAATCTAATATTAATAAATAACTTAAAAACTGGATTTTATTTACTAGTAACTTTTATTTTAGGCTTAATTTTTTCTTTTTTTCAAGTATTAGAATATAGTTTTATTGAATTTAACTGATCTATATCTTGTTATTCTTCAATTTTTTTTATAGGCACAGGTTTTCATGGCTGTCATGTTCTCATAGGTTCTTTTATAATTATAATACTATTTATAATAAAAAAAAATTTAAATATTTTTTCTAGAAAATTTGAAATAATTGCATGATATTGACATTTTGTTGACATAATCTGAATTATTTTATTTACGGAATTTTATTGATGGGTCTAAAAAGTTTTAACTTAAATTATACTTGATGAAATTAATGTTTATGCTTAAACTCTATTAACTGTCTATTTATATGCTCCAAAGGGCTAAATTCAAATAGTATTTCTGAGTTGTAATAATTATAGTGAAAAATTAATTTAGGACTCAGGATTCTTTCAATTAAAGAAAAGATTATTAATAATAATCTTATTAATCTAATATAAAATCCTAAAGACCTAATTAAGTGGTTAAAAGAAAAAAAATCTAAATAATCCCCATATCGCCGAGGCATCCCATTTAAACCTAAAAAATGATGAGAAATAAAAGTTAAATTAACTCCTAAAAACATTAGTCAAAAAGTAGTATTTATAAGAATAAAATTTAAGTTTAAACCAAAAATTAAAGGAAATCATATATTTAGTCCTGATATAATTCCAAAAACAGCACCCATAGAAAGAACAAAATGAAAGTGGCCAACTACAAAATAAGTATCGTGTAGCAACAAGTCTAATCTTCTTCTTCTTAAAGTTACCCCTGTTAATCCTCCTAAAGTAAATAAAATTAAAAATCCTAAAGCTCACAAAATTAAAGAATTATTTATAATAAGTATTCTTCCGTGAATTGTTGAAAGTCATGAGAAAATCTTAATACCTGTAGGTACTGCAATAACTATTGTTGCAGCTGTAAAGTATGAACGACTATCCACATCTAGTCCAATGGTAAATATATGATGAGCTCACACTACGCAGCCTAGCACTCCAATTCTTAATATTGCATAAATTATACCTAAATATCCAAAAGCAAATTTTTTCCCTCTTAAAAGTACTATGACATGAGAGATAATTCCAAAAGCTGGCAAAATTAGAATGTAAACTTCAGGATGACCAAAAAATCAAAATAAATGTTGAAATAAAATTGGATCCCCTCCTCCTAAAGGATTATAAAAAGAAGTGTTTAAATTACGATCAGTTAATAATATGGTAATTGCTCCTGCCAAAACAGGCAGGCTAATAATAAGTAGCACGATAGTTGTCACAACACTTCAAACAAAAAGAGGAATACGATCTCAAGTTATTAGAACAGGCCGAGAAATAATAATAGTAACTAGAAAATTAATTCTTCTTAAAATAGAAGAGATTCCTGCTATGTGTAGGGAAAAAATAACAAAATCTAAATTATTAGAAATATTACCTTCCCTTCTTAAAGGGGGGTAAAGAGTCCAACCAACTCCTGGGCCTTTCTCAATCATTATACTTATTAGTAATAATCACAAACTAAAAGGCAGAATTCAAAAAGATAAGCTATTAATACGAGGATAAATTAAATCAGAACATAAAAGAAGTAAAGGTAGTATTCAATTGCCGAAACCCCCAATTAGAGCAGGTATAATTATAAAAAAAATCATTAAAAGAGCATGAGATATTACAGAAGTGTTATAAAAATCTAAATAGCTGTTGCTCTCACATATCCATAAATCTAAAGAAGAGAGATTAATCCGAATAAATATCCTAAGGCTTAATCCTAATAACCCCCTTCAAATTCTTGATAAAAAATAATATGAGCCAATATTCTTATGATTAACAGAAGCAAAAATACTGATTGCCTATTAGATAATTAAATTTCCAATTTAATTTCTATTTTAAGCCTAATATCAAGTATATAATTGGAAATTATATGTGGAGAGCCACTTAAATTAGTTTTAATTAATTATAAAAATAACTTTATTTTTGACAGAAATATGTGCACTAACACCATAATTATACCCCAGCCTTATTTATAAGTCTAAATTTTAAGATTATGAATCTTACGACTTAATTAGTCTAAACTTAAGATTATTTAAAAATTAATAAATTTTTCTGGTGAATTTGAATTTTATTAAAATTAATTAAATTAAAATAGAAATTAAAATTATTTATTTAAATTTTTATTAAAATAAATAAATATTAAAAATAAAAAATAATGAAAAATAAAATTTTAATTATATCTATTTTTAGCTAGCTTACAAGTTAACTTATAAAAATTATTAAATTTTCAATAAAAAATAAATTATATAAAAATAAGTAAAAAATTTAATATAGTCTTATATTTAACTTAAAATTTAAGAACTAAAAATTATAATTGACTGTTTTTTAAAAACATTTTTTTATATATTTAAAATATTTCTGCTCAATGTTTTTTATAAATAGCAGTTTTAGCGTGATTACTTAAAAGTAGCAAAATCCATAGATCTTTAATAGAGTTCTTGACTGAAAGAAATAACTATTATAATTTTTTTTAAAATTTATTTATTGAAATTAAATTAATTTTGAAAATAAAATTATAAAATTTATTACGAGAAGACCCTAAGATTTAGTTAAAATTAATAAAAATTTAAATTGGGTTTTTAAATAAAAAAATTTTATAAATTTTTAATATATTACAAATAAATACCTTAGGGATAACAGCTTAAAATCTTATTTAATAAATAAGTAATATGACCTCGATGTTGACTTAAATAAAGAAATTTAAAAAATTTTTAATTTAAACTGTTCGTTTCTAATAATTTGTGAGCTGAGTTTAAAACACTGAAAAGTAGTTTGGTTTCTATAAAAATAAAAATAATAGTAATTTTTTAGTACGAAAGGACTTAAAATACTTTAATTTAAACATTTTTTAAATTGAAAATTTAAAAAGTACTACATTTATTAATTAATTTTATTAATTGAGAAGGTTTTATGTATTTAGCATTATTTACTATTATCTTTAGTTTTATAAGTATTTATTATGTATTTTTATTAATTTTAAAGTAATACTTGATATGTTTAGATATTACAAGATATTTTATATGCTAATATTCCGACAGATCAATATATTATTTTAATAATTACTTAAAATTTCCTGTCTAGTATTTTATTTTGTAAATAAAAGTTTAATAAGGAATAATTTTAATCTTAAATTTGTATTTTCTAAAAATACTGTATTTTATATACTATAGATTAAAGTACTCAAATTAAAAATTTAAATCATATTTATGCATAATCTTAAATTCGCGATTACTCTAATTAATTTGCAATTAAATATAAATGTATTCGTTTGGTCCAAAATTAGGTATTATTGAAATAATAATACTTATAAAAATTAAGATAACTAAATGCTTTGAGCTTTATGAAAAAGCTTAATCTCAATTTTTACTACAAGAAGAATCCTAATAATTATCTTGAATAAAACATAGTAATGATTAATAAAGCTTAAAGCTCTTACTTTTCAAAAGTAAAATTAATATTAATAACAATAGAAAAAAATATATAAATCTAAACTATAACTAAATAGTTAAAAATAAATTTTCTTTTTATACAACTACTCTTTAAAAAAAAGCTCACAACTATTATTATAAAATAAATCTCCTTAATAAAGGCCCCCAAGAGGGGCTATAGTATTTGTAAAGAAGCCTTTAAATTAAAAATTTATAAAAAGAAAAAATAAAAGAGTTGCAAGTAAAATTATTTTCTTTTTTTAAAAAGAGATTTGAAAGCTTTTCATAGAGAACGTTTTCTTGTTGTAAGAACAGGAGTTGCTTCCTTAATGGAAGTCCTAGGAATATTAGAGGGCATAGGAGTGACTTTAGTAATATTACATTTAACTACTCTTGAATGCTTACGACAAAATAATCGATAACTTCGAATATTCGTAACTTTAAAAAAATCACTTCCATGAGGGTACCCTTGTTTATCTTTATAAGGACTATTACTTAAAAGTATGTCTGGTAATACACCACAAGTATCACAATTACATTGTACTATATGATAAAGGCAGCAATCACAGTAACACCCCCCATACTTAATACGATCTTCCCGAAAGGACTCAATCCTTTTATGCTGAAAAGGTAGCACCTCTTGTTGAACAAAATCACGCTCATAGGGGAACAAGTCCTCCTGAAGAATATGTAAGTCCTGAGGGGCTGCTAAAAGGATATGATTAGAGCAATTAATAAAAAAAATTAGTATTCAAAATAATCTAATAATTACTCCAGGGTATTTAAAAAAAATTATTATACATCACTTAAATAAAGGTAGCATGGATTTAGGATCTATTATGTAGCATGAAATAAATATTACTAAAATTATGTATATTAATAAATAGTAGATAATCTTTACTTAGGAAATCCTTAAATGAATTAGAAGTTCATTTGTTTATAAGTAAATTTATAAATTATATTAATTTATCTATCTCATTTAGTCCAAAAATATATTTATAAAATATTATAAATAAAATTTAAAATCAATTGATTTTAAATTTTAAATATATAGTGTTTTAGCATAAAGAATTTTCAATTCTTAGGATTAATATTTATAAAAAATTAAATTAATTATTTTGTCTGATTTTTAGTAAGTATAATTTTACTAAAAATCAGGTAAAATAAAATATACTAATAATTTGAGAAAGATTTAAATAGGGGGCTTCAACAAGTTGACCTCCTAGCCATATTAATAAGATATTAATTAAAATAAAACTCACATTTATAAGTATAGTTATTTTATCTAAATTAGTATAATAAGAATTAAAATAAATTATTATAAAAATTATTACTAAAGATATCAAAAATAATAAAACTCCACCTAATTTTCTCGGAATTGCACGTAAAATTGCATAATATTGCAGAAAGTACCATTCTGGCTGGATGTGAATAGGGGATACTAGAGAGTTTGCAAGAATAAAATTCTCAGGGTCTCTTAATTTAAATGAATTAATTAAAGAAAAAATAATTAAAACTAGGATTATTCAAAGATTTAATAAGTCTTTAAATAAATAAACTAATGAAAATTCTGATTTAATTATATTAGAAAAAGAGCCTAAAGGATTCCTTGAACCTGAATAATGAAGTATGATTATATGCCTTATAATAAGAATTAATAATACAAAAGGTAAAATAAAATGAATAGAGAAAAATAGTTTTAAAGTAATAATTGAAACAAAATAACCCCCCCAGATTCATTGAACTAGTTCTAACCCTCAAGGTAAAGTTCTTAGTAAGTTGGTAATAACCGTAGCCCCTCAAAGACTTATTTGACCTCAAGGCAACACATACCCTAAAAATGCAACTATTATGATTAGCATTAAAATAAGTCAACCAGTAACTCAAACTATTTTTAAGTTTAAATAAGAATTTAAAAAGAATGCTTTAACTAAGTGTAAGTAAATAAATAAAAAAATAAAAGAGGAAAAGTTTAAATGAGTGTAGTGTAAAATAGCTCCAAAAAATACTTCTATATGAATTAGTCAAATTCTCGTAAAAGAGGTTGCACTATTATCATAAAACAAAGTCAATAAAAATCCAGAAAAAATTTGAATTAATATCAACATAAATAATAATCTTCCAATATTTCATCAGTAACTTAAATTTATAGGTCTGAATAAAATAATTTTTATAATTTTATTAATAAGAAATAAATAAATTAATTTGAAATTAATTAGATAATTCAATTTCTAATATTTTTATGTTTACTGATTAAATTTATTTTTATTATATTAGCAATTGCATACTTTACTCTTCTAGAACGGAAAATTTTAAGACTATCTCAAATACGTCTAGGCCCTAATAAAGTTTTAATATTAGGCCTTATTCAGCCTATTTTAGATGGTTTAAAATTAATAAAAAAATTATTAATTATATCTTTAAATAGGATAGTTTTATTTTTAATAATAAATAGAATATGGATATTTAGTATCTCCATATTATTATGATTTATGTTTCCTTTTTTTGCTCTTATGAATAAAAGATCCTTTTTTTTATGAATCTTATTATTATTTGGATTCTTGAGATATTTTATTTTAATAATTGGCTGGTCTTCTATAAATAAATTCAGGTATTTAGGAGGTACTCGAAGATTGAGACAATCTTTGAGTTTTGAAATTTTAATTTTATTAATTATGACTCCTCCTTTTATAATTAGTAAATGTTCATTACTAACCTTAAGGAATAAGTTTTCTTTAATCAATTTTACTATAATTTTAGTCTTTTTTATTTTAAGAATTTTAGAATGCCAACGATCCCCTATAGACTTATCCGAAGGTGAAAGGGAACTAGTTAGAGGTTATAATGTTGAGTTAAGAAGAATCACTTTTATTTTTGTTTTCTTGGGTGAATATAATACAATAATTTTTATAATAATAGTAATATGATTTATTTATTACACAATAAGATTATTTTTTTTATTTATTTCATTGTCTTTAATACTACTAATTCGTTCTTGTTTTCCTCGTATCCGTTATGATTTTTTAATGAGATTATTTTGATTCAAAATTTTACCTTTAATTATTATTATACTAATAATTATTATAAGATTTAAAATATTTTCTAATTCGAGTGATCTCACGTATAATATGAAATTATATTATAAATATTAGTTATTTATTTCTTTAAAATAAATTAAATTTAGCAAAGAATAGACCACAGATTGAATTAAAGCTACTATTATCTCAAAAAAAATGAAAATAATTAATAAAATAAAATACTTAAACCTTAGAAATCTGATTAAGCTAATCATTACATGACCTGCAATTAAGTTGCATATTAACCGTAATCTTAAAGTCACAGGTCGAATAAGCTGCCTTACTATTTCTAATGCAATTAAAAATCATCATAAGAATACAGGAGATCCGTAAGGCAGTAAATGCCTTATAAATAATTTTAAGAATTTAAATAAAAGAGAAAAAAATATTACACCCCAAATTAAAAGTCTTAATAACAAATTTCTTCAAATATAACAAGCAATAGATCAAAAAAAAGGTAATATACCAAATAAATTGAATAAAATTAAAGAAAATAATAAAACTTCAAAAATTTGAAATTTTAAAATAAATTTATTAAATAAATTTATTTTATTAATAAAAAAAACAAAGATTAATAAAGGAAAAGATACTTGTATAGATAAAAATTGAAATGGTGATATAATTGGTTTAAGGACAAAATAATTGTTTAAACATCTATAAATAAAATTGTTAATTTTATTCAAAAGTTTAAAAGAGTTATTATTATCATTTTGCAAATGATTTTTTTCTTTATAAGGTTTTATAATTTAATTTGTAAAATTAAAATTCAAACTTTTTTATAGACTTAAAAAAATTAGTATTAATACTAGAAAAGGTAATTTATTAAAAAAATTTTTAAGAAAAATTATTATTTTAAATTTTATTAAAAGAATAAAATATTCCTCTTTAATAATATATTCGGCTTTTATTAAGATAAAACAAAATATATTATTAATTATATTCAAATATTTATAAATATTTATAAATTTAAAATTTATTAAAATAAAAAATAAAAATAACAGTATAACTAAATTTAAATAATTAAAGTAACAGTAATATGTTAAGATGTTTCTTATTCAGAGTAAACTAAATATATTAAAAATAAAAAAATATTTAAAGTTTATATAAGTAAAATTTCTAGTAAATTTAAATGAAAACGAAAAATAAAATTTTTTTAATAAAAAAATAAAGTATAAACGCTTTATGTATAATAAAGTAAAAATTAAAATAAAAAAATAAATTAAAAATAAAAAGATTTTTTTTATTATAATAGTGCTGACTAGAATTTCTTTTCTGACAAATATACAGGTAAAAAAAAATCTAGTAAAATTCAAAAATATTACGTAAAATATAGTTATTTTAAAGAATATCTTATAAAATCTTGTAATTTTATTTAAATTTTGTCTGTATATATTTAAAATTGAAAATCCGAATATAATAAAAAAAAATCTTTTTAAAAAAGCATGGGACAACAAGTGAAATATTATTAAACCCAGTCATAATGAGTAAAAAGAACTTATAAGCAACCCTAGTTGTCTTAAAGTCGAGAAAGCAATAATTTTTTTAATATCTTTAGACAATAAAGCCCTCAATGAACCGATTATTATTGTTAAAATACCTATATATAATATAATTTTTTTGTAAATTATATTATATATAGGTATTTTAAATTTAAAAAAGAGATAAAAACCAGAAGTTACTAAAGTTCTGGAATGGACTAATGCAGAGACAGGAGTCGGAGCAGCTATAGCTGCAGGGAGCCATGAATTAAAAGGGAATTGTGAGCTTTTAGTAACACCTATAATTAAAATTATGACAATTAAATAAGCATATATTTTAATATCTCTAAATAAAAAAAACATAGTTATAATAAAAATGTCTCCAATACGATTAGAGATAAAAGTTAATTTTCTTCCTCTTATCCTATTTCAATTATAATAATATAAAATAAGAAAATAAGAAGTAATACCTAAAAATTCCCAACTTAAAATTAAAGTTAAAAAATTTTCCCTAAATAGTAAGGCTATTATTCTTAAGCAAAATAATCATATTAAAATCTTAAAATAATAAAAAGATAAAGTTTTTCTTATGTAAATAATTGAAAATTTTAGGATATTTTTAAAAATAAATATTAAACTAATTATAAAAATGACATTTAGTAATCTTAAACTAATTTCTAAATTTAAAAATTGACTAACTTTTAAAATTTTTATTTTTATATAAAATAAGGGAACACTAAAAAAATATAAATTTAAGGTATTAAAATTTAAAGATAAAATCTTTACATGCCTCAGCATTTATACCTTTTTTAAATTTTCAATTTAAAGTATTTATCATCAATAATTGTTTGTTTCACTTAATTTATAAATAAGTTTTCTTTTTATACAACTACTCTTTAAAAAAAAGCTCACAACTATTATTATAAAATAAATCTCCTTAATAAAGGCCCCCAAGAGGGGCTATAGTATTTGTAAAGAAGCCTTTAAATTAAAAATTCATAAAAAGAAAAAATAAAAGAGTTGCAAGTAAAATTATTTTCTTTTTTTAAAAAGAGATTTGAAAGCTTTTCATAGAGAACGTTTTCTTGTTGTAAGAACAGGAGTTGCTTCCTTAATGGAAGTCCTAGGAATATTTGAAGTTACAGAAGTTTTGGGAATTGAAGAAACTGGAGAAACTGGAGAAACTGGAGTAGTATTAATATAAGGATAAGTATTATCCCCTGTTCCTATATTTGGATTATAACGACAAAACCGTCGATAACTACGTACATTTGTAACTTTAAAATAATCAGACCCATGTCGGTAACCTCATTGATCCTCATAAGGAGGATTAGCTAATAATATTTCTGGAGTTACACCACAGGTAACACAATTACATTGTACTATATGGTAGACACAACAATCACAATAGCAGCCCCCATACTTAATACGATCCCTTCGGAAGAGTTCAATTTTTTTGCACTCTATAGGTAAAAATTCTTCCGTGACAATTTCTATCCTTATATCTAAGGGGGCTGCTAAAAGGATATGATTAGAGCAATTAATAAAAAAAATTAGTATTCAAAATAGTCTAATAATTACTCCAGGGTATTTAAAAAAAATTATTATACATCACTTAAATAAAGGTAGCATGGATTTAGGATCTATTATATAGCATGAAATAAATATTACTAAAATTATGTATATTAATAAATAGTAGATAATCTTTACTTAGGAAATCCTTAAATGAATTAGAAGTTCATTTGTTTATAAGTAAATTTATAAATTATATTAATTTATTTATTTGAGCTAGGCTAAAAATATTCTTATAAAAGTTATTATAAATAAAATTTAAATATATAATGTTTTTAGCATAAAGAATTTTCAATTCTTAGGATTAATATTACTTAAATAAAATTAATAACGTATTAAAATTAAATTTAATTAAAATAGAAACAACAGAAAGCACTAAAACAAGGTTTAACAATAGATGAAGCTTAATCTTTACTTAGGAAATCCTTAAATGAATTAGAAGTTCATTTGTTTATAAGTAAATTTATAAATTATATTAATTTTTTGTATCCAGCTCTGCTATGTACTGCTAAACTAACCTGTCCTAAGTTTTGTAAAACTTAGATTATTACAGTTCTTAAGGATCTTTGTCGTTAACTTGAGTTAGATTACTTAATTAACTTTACCGAGGAAGAAGATAGTCTACTTACTTCTTAATTTTATTAGCTTAAATTTATTTTCTTGATGATGATTTTGGATTATATTGGAAATTTTAAATTGATTTTTAATTACTTTTATAAATAAAAAAATTATTATATTAAATTTTTTATTATGACAAAGTCTATCAAGATTGATAATTTTATTTAACTTAGTGGCTAACTTAGACTATTTTTTTATTAATATTTTTATCTTTATAAAGACTTCTTTACCTCCTTTTCATTATTTATTTTGAAAGTTTCATATTTTTGTAAGTTGAAAAGTATTTATAATTTTTATAACATTACATAAATTTTTACCTTTAATATTCATAGTTATATTTTTTATAAAAATTTTTTATATTACTATTATTATTTTTCCTGTAATTACTTTTTTTATAATATGAAATAATATAAATTTATTTTCAAATTTATATTTGTTTATAATAGGAGACTCTTGTTGAATAATCATAAGATTTTTTGTCTCTTTAAAAATATCAATCTTTTATATGTTAATAAACTTATTTATATTTTTTATAATAATAATAATTAAACCTATTAATAAAGAAAATTTTAAAAACAGAGTTATAATAAAATTTATTTTATTGTTATTATTTAGATTACCTCCTTTTTTTACTTTCTTATTAAAATTCCTTTTAATTTCAAGAATTAGAACTCATGTTGTGCTCTTATTTCTATTTCTATACCTAATTTCTATTTTCTTTTATTGAGAAATTTTTTATTTCACAATTATTAATTTATTATTAATAAGTTTTAAATCTAATATACTGTATATTTTAATTATTTGTCATATAATATTTCTTTGAATTTTGTAAATAAGATAAAATTTTTAGTTTTTAAAACTAAAGTATTTAATTTATACTAAAATCTTAATTAAAACTATTATTTTAATGTCTATGTTAATACTTTTGTCTTATACTCCTTCTTCCACTGTTATAATAATAGTAATTTTATTATTGTTTTGGATTTTTTCTTTAAAAAGAATATTCTCAAGTTGAGTATACCTAATTTTTTTAATTATTATAGTTTCAGGAATTCTTTTAATGTTATTTTATTTATCTATATTAATATCTGGTTTATTTAAATTAAAAGGAAAATATTTAGTTTTTATAGTTATATTTTTATTTCCTAATTTTTACTTTTTTAAAAATTATTTCTTTTCAGAAATATCTTTAAATATACTAGAGCTTAATTTTAATAATTTAAGGTTAATCTTATTTAGCTTAATAATTTTTTTATTACTACTAATATTAATCAGAGTTTTTTCTATTAACACAAAATTCTACCGACAAATCAAATTTTTGAAGAGTGAAATTTCACAAATAATTTTGAATTATTTTATTATTTTCAAAAATTTTTAATTAACAATTTTTATTAAGTTTTCAGCATTATTTGAACTTCTAAAGCTACTAAAAGTTATTATAAGTAAAAATACTGATTCAAAAACTTGAATAAATAAAATTAAAAAAATAAAATAAAAATTAACAAAGTATAAAAAATAAATTACTAAAATTAAACTTAAAAATTCAATACAAATTAGTATAAAAATTAATAACTTTAAATTTAGTAAAAACAAAATAGCAGTAAAAATAATTATAAAAAAGATTAAATTTATTTCCAATATCTCTTAAGTTATAAGTGTAAATTATAATGTATTAAACTTTGGATATAGATGAATTTCTTTATTATCCAAAAATAATATGTTTAACACTTTATCTAAAACTTTTAAAGATTTTTTATTCACTCAAAAAATAGTGATATAGAAGTAGTTTCGATAAAAATAGGCATTCAAGAATGGTACCTCCCACAAAGCTCTCTGCATTGTCCTATAAACTTTCCTGGAATTCTAAATATTATTATATAAAAATTTAATCGACCTGGGATAGCGTCTATTTTAAACCCTATAGAAGGTAAAGCCCAAGAATGAATAACATCTGAAGAAGAGATAATTGCCCGAATTTTAGAGTTAAAAGGAAGAGTTAATAAATTTGCTTCTCCTAAACGAATAAGTTGTGATAGTGCTTTAGGAAACCTTAAAACACTGACATTAAATTCAGGGAAGTTGTATTCTCAGTATCACTGGTGACCCGTAATTTTTAAAGAGAAATCTCTTTTGAAGTTATAAATCTCTCTTAAATAAAGTAATTTTAAAGAAGGTAAACCTAAAAATAATAAAACTAACACCGGAGCAACAGTTCAAATTAACTCTAAGGCAAATCAGTGACCTATTCCTTGTGTCCAGTTTTTCCTATAGCTAGTAGTAATTATAAACATAAAAACCATAAAAGCAACAATAGATTCAATAAAAATAACTATATCATTATATAAGTAAATTTTTCAATTTAAAAAATTTAACTGATCTAATAAGTTTAATCCTAAATAAGTTGACAT